TTAATTACGCAAATCAAGAATCTTAAAAATTGATTGTTTTGTTATAATTTCAATCGTTAGTATCGTGAATAAAGCTATCATTGCTAGTCGTCCATTAACTACTTCACTTATTAAGTGAAATCCCCATTTCGGTGGCTCATAAATATTTATAGATTTTTCATCACTTTCCATTAACTTTAGGATAAAATAAAAAATTAAAATTCCATTAAAAAATTGAAAGTATAATTCGGAATGATATATTTCATACAATAAACTATAGAAAAGCATTAAATTAAAAGGATTTCTAATTAAATTATTAACTAATAGAACTAAAACAATGGGAGCAGTTATTATTCTTTAAATATCCTTAATATACTTTCTAATGAATGAAACCCAAATGTTAATTGATCAGTTAAATATTACTGACATAAGTGAACTTACAAGGGCAAATGAGTTGATTGATCCTACTGGTATCAAATCTATTTTAAATGGGATGATAGAGTTGTTAAGGTTTGGTGCACGACTTTATTATTGGATCTTAACAATACGAGTAACTTTACAATGGTTTCCAAGTATAAATCCATATATCTTTCCTTTATATATGCTGATTCATGCTACAGATTTTTACCTTGAACAATTCACGGGATTGGTACCAACTATACTGGGGATTGATATGACTACTATGTGTGCTTTTGTTTGTTTAGAGTGGATTATTAGAACATTAGATGCAATCAGTTTTGTTTAAGCTTAAACAAAACTATTATAGATATATATATAACATATTTTAAGATATTAAAAAAATATTTACAAAGAAAACGAAGAAAAATTATTAATTATGTTAAAAATACGCTTTAAACGTGGAGGGAGAAAAAAACACCCTTTTTATAGAATTGTTGTTATTAACAATAGAACAAAGCGAGACGGAAAAGTTATTGAAGAATTAGGATCTTATAACCCTTTAACTAAAATAATTAAAATTAATTTGGTACGAACAATTATTAGACTAGAAGATGGTGCACAACCAACTGAAGTTGTTAAAAATTTATTTCGAAAATCCTCACTATTTTAAATAAGACTATAATAAAAATAGATGCAACCACCAAAGAAAACTTATTTATTTAAAGCTATTTGGGGTAAAAATTCGATTGGCCTAGCGGTTGAAAAAAGGTTAAGAGAAAACATAACATCTCCTGTGACAACATATTTTTTTTGGCCTAGTGAAAATGGTTGGAAACTTTTAAAAAATGAGCTCTATAATAAACCTTGGGTTACTGATGAAGAACGTGTTGAACTATTGAATGGTTATAATAAAATTATTAAATATTGGTTAAAAAATGTAACTAGAAATGATGAAATAATAAAATTATTAAAAGATAGTGAAGAGTACAATTTCGAATTATCAGGAATTAATTCTGGGATATAATATTTCATTTTAATGCTTCAACGAGTAAAAAATAGAAGGGGGTTTTTGCAGATACTTTTGTATAAATAGGTAAAGCTTTTAAGCTAAGAATAAACGATAATTATAAAAAGAGTTTGTTTTTTTATTCGTTCTCTGAATTTGAAATATATATAAAATACTGGGGTAGGAGGACTCGAACCTACGAATAGCGGAGTCAAAGTCCGCTGCCTTACCACTTGGCTATACCCCACATCATAGATTGTGAAAAAAGAAATGAGCTAGGAGGGATTCGAACCCCCGACACCGTGGTTCGTAGCCACGTGCTCTAGTCCACTGAGCTACAAGCCCTTATACGAATAGTACCAATAAATACTATTATACGTAATAATTATAATTTATTAGATTTCACTCTAGATAAAATTAAAAAATTGAAGTAAAAATAAATAAAAAAATTTAAAATAAGGAGTTTTATGGTACGTTATCGAGGACCAAAGAAAAAAATTGTAAATAAATTCGGTAATTTGGCTGGGCTAACGCAAAAAACTAAACGCGAGCAACAAAATCAAAAGGAAAATGATTTAGGAGAACAAAAGAAAGATAAAGCTTCAGCTTATAAAATTCGATTAAACGAAAAACAAAAATTACGTTATTACTACGGAGTTAATGAATCTCAACTTATTCGCTATGTTAAAGAAGCTAAAAGAAGAAAAGGGCTAACTGGTTTTGTATTAATGCAACTTTTAGAAATGCGATTAGATAATATCATTTTCAGACTTAATTTAGCACCAACAATCCCAGCTGCTCGACAGCTAGTTAACCATGGTCATGTTTATATTAACAAAAAGCAAGTAAATATTCCTAGTTTTCAATGTGAACCTGGTGATTCTATAAGTTTTAACAATCGTCCAGAAATTTTAGACATGTTAAAATCAAACTTAGCTCAAAAACAAAATATAAAATCTACAAATAATTCTATAAATGATCATTTAGAATTTGATTCTAATACTCTTTTAGGACAAGTCAATAGTTTAATAGAAGAACATAACTTAATTTTTACAATCAATGATATGCTAGTTATTGAATATTATTCACGACTTATTTAACCATTAGATTTAAGCTACTGCTTCTTTATTATTATATCTTGCTTGGTTTATAGATAATTCTTCATCTTTATTTATCTTATGTATAATAGAACCATCTGAAGTTGTTACTAAATTTGGGCTGAGCATCATTTCCGTATTCCCTTTTGAAGGTTCTACCATGGGATAACAATTCTCATCTTCAATAACATTACATTCAACTAAAACTGGCCCTTCATACATAAAAGTATCTTTTATCATCCATCCTAGTTCAAGTAAACTATTTGTAGAAAAACTTAAAATATTATAAGCATCGGCTAATCGTTTCAAATTTGGAGCTCCATTAGCCATATTAGAATGAGAATATCGCTTATTATAGAAACTTTCTTGCCATTGACGAACCATACCTTGCCAGCGGTTATTCAAAATAAGAATTTTAATTGGTAAATTATATTGTGATATTGTTCCTAATTCCTGTAAATTCATTTGAAAACTAGAATCCCCACTTATACAAATAATATCTTTTTCGGGAAATGCTATTGCAGCTCCAATAGCTGCAGGAACCCCAAAGCCCATTGTTCCGAGCCCAGAACTTGATAGCCAATGTCGAGGACTACATCGAACATGTTGTGCTGCCCACATTTGATGTTGCCCTACATCAGTTGTAATTATTGCTTTTGATTTTCGTTTTGTTGCTATTTTGATAGCTTGTTGTGGAAATAACTTATTTTGAGATCGATTAATAATTAATGGAAATGAAAGTTTCCATATTGTAAGTTGTTTATGCCAAGATTCAAAATACTTTAGAAATTTTTTTCTTAATTCTAAAAAATCTTCTTGGGCACTCAAAATCAATATTTCTGTTAAAATTTGCTTAACATCACCATGAATTCCAATTGTAACACCTTTATTCTTGTTGATTTCTGCTTCATCAATATCAATATGTACAATATGAGCATTACAGGCAAACTCATCGAGTTTACCTGTTACTCGATCATCAAACCTTGCCCCAATAGCAAATAAAAAATCACAATTACCAATAGCAAAATTTGCATAAGCAGTGCCATGCATACCTAACATCCCCAACGAGAGATAGTGATTTTCATCAATAGCACCTTTTCCCATTAAAGTTGTTGCTATAGGGATACGAAAACGTTCAGCTAATAGTAAAAGTTCTGACGTTGCATTAGAACTAATGACACCACCGCCAACATAAAATAAAGGTGAAGAACAATCTTCAAGTAGATTTAAAGCTTTCCTTATTTTTAACGTTTGGAAAGGTGATGAATAATGCCACCCAATCACTTTATCTACAGTTCGTTGGCAATATGGTCGATATTTCCGAATTTTTTCAAAACCAACATCTTTAGGTATATCGATAATAACTGGACCAGGTCTTCCATTTTGTGCAATATAAATTGCTTCAGTTAAAATTTGAGGTAATAATCTTGGTTCAAACACAACATAGGAATGTTTAACAATGGATAAAGTTATACCATAAATATCGATTTCTTGAAAAGCGTCTGTTCCAAGAAATTGAGTACCTACTTGACCTGTAATAATAACCATTGGAATAGAATCAAGAAAAGCTGTAGCAATTCCAGTTACTAAATTTGTAGCTCCTGGCCCCGAGGTTGCAAAACAAACTCCAACATTTCCACTAGCACGACTAAAACCATCCGCAGCATGTGTTGCTGCTTGTTCATGTCTTACTAAATAATGCTTAATCAAATTGTTTTTTTCCCAAAAAAATAATTCATCATAAAGTGGCAAAATTGCCCCTCCAGGATAGCCAAAAATCGAATAAATGCCATTTCGAACAAATGTATCAAAAAGGGCAAAAGCTCCTGTGTTTTGATAAAGGAATATTTCATCCATTTCATTATTTTTCCGCTCTGGTCGTTCTGTTAAATTTGTTTGTAGAATCCAATAATCACTTTTTGAAAGTCTTTTATACCGAACATAAGGTCTACTATTTTTTACTGGGACGAGTGACTTATTTTCTTTATGGAGCATTAATTCATGTGATTCTTGGATTTGCATAATTCAGTGCGTTTTTAAGTTAGATAATAGAATATTGTCCCTAAAATGGAATCTAATTTAAGAAGAGCATTTCCTTTAAGACCCAAGTTAGAGCTATTAAAATAAAAAGTAAAAATATGACTAAAAAGACGAGAACCAGTTTATTTTTTTTATTCTTCGTCCCAATTTTTAATATTGGGTTTAATACTATTAAAAGAAGACCAAGCATTGAGGAAAAGAAAAATCTTGGATATCGTAATAAGTTATGCAAAAAAATCATTATTTTTAATAGGATAAGGCTAATTTATAATATAAATATTATACTATTAATTTTTTACCAAAAAATACTTGACTACCTTAAAATATGATATACAATAATTATAAACTTGTACAGTAAAAGATAGATTATTTCTTAGAGACTAACTATTACTTATCAAATTAGACAAAAATTTTAAAAACTGTTTTTTTTTAACTAAAAACCTAAAGAATTAAAGGATAAAATCATGACATTGCTTATTCTTGGAGGAACCGGTATGTTAGGTCGTCAAATTGTAAGAAAAGCTTTAGAGAATGGTTTTGAAGTGCGTTGTATTGTCCGTAATAAAACTTCAGCAAATTTTTTAAAAGAATGGGGTGCCGAATTAGTATATGGGGATTTAACAATACCAGAAACTTTACCATTATCATTTCAAGGTGTCACTGCTGTGATTGATGCTTCTACTCGTAATTCGACAGATTCTATTGAATTAATCAATATAGATTGGTATGGAAAGTTAATAATGTTAGAATTATCTAAGTATATTAAAGTTCAACGTTTTATTTTTCTATCCATTTTAAATTGTGAACATTATCCTTATATAAGTTTAATGAAAATGAAATATGGAATCGAAAAACTTCTGAAAAATTCCACGATGCCTTTTACTATTTTTAAATATGCTGGCTTTTTTCAAACATTGATAAATGAATATGCTGTTCCCATATTAGACCAGAAACCAATCAGAATAACCTCGGATTTAAATAGAATATCTTACATCGATACTCAAGATGCAGCTTTTTTCTGTATAAAAAGTTTATCAATTAAAAAGACAAGAAATAAGATATTTTGCACAGGTAGTTCACAACCCTGGAATTCAACTGAGATTATCTCTCTTTGTGAGAAACTTTCTGGTCAAGAAGCGAATATTCAGACTGTTTCAGCATTATTTTTAAAAATCTTAAGAGGAATTACAGGACTTTTTCAGTGGAGTTTAAATATCAGTGAACGTTTAGCTTTTATTGAAGTTTTAACTAACCATAAAAATTTTATACCTGCTTTAGAGTATACATATAAAGTATTAGAGATTAACCCGAAAGAATTGTTAGAATTAGATTTTTATTTTCGAGAATATTTTGAAATTATGTTAAATATGCTAGATGTTGTTGATAATTTGAATGAAGGAAAACTCCGAAACACTAAAACTTCTATTATTTAAATTATTAATAAGAAAAATATGAATCACGGGATTTTTTTAGTAAAAGTAATGGAAAAACCAATAAATTTAAGCTATGGCGAAAACCTAGTATTAAAAATTTTAGTTAAATTTGCTAAACCAAGAAAAAAAAATGTTAAAAATGAAATATATTTAATACTTTGGGGTGGGTTTAGAGAAGATTTTATAAATTTTTATAAAATCAAAGATTATTTATTAATTGAAGGAATTATTACCTCAAAAGTTTATAAAGAATCTCAAGAGGAAATTAATCTTATTGCTAAGCGTGTTTACCCTTTTTTACTTGATTAAATTATAATTATCAATAGTTCTTTTAGATTCAACTAAAAACATTTTTAGTTGAATCTAAAAGAACTATTGATAATTATAATTTAATCAATCGGACGCATTGAAAGTACGGCTTCAGTTTGTCGATTTATACCTTTTTCAAAACCAGCAGCAGCAGCTCTCGAACGACCTGAATGCCACCAATGTCCAACTAATAAAAAGAATCCTAAGAAGAAATGTGAAGTAGTTAACCAAGATCGTGGGGACACATAATTAACTGAGTTAATTTCAGTTGCAACCCCACTCACAGAGTTTAGAGAACCTAATGGAGCATGAGTCATGTATTCAGCAGCTCGACGTTCTTGCCAAGGCTGAATGTCATTTTTAATTTTATTAATATCTAAACCATTAGGACCACGTAAGGGTTCAACCCAAGGTGCACGTAAATCCCAGAAACGCATTGTTTCTCCTCCAAAAATGATTTCTCCACTTGGCGAACGCATTAAATACTTTCCTAACCCTGTTGGACCTTGGGCCGACGCTACATTAGCTCCTAATCGTTGGTCTCGAACAAGGAAAGTAAAAGCTTGTGCTTGAGAAGCTTCTGGACCTGTTGGGCCAAAAAATTCACTGGGGTAAGCAGTATTATTATACCACACAAAAATAGAAGCTGTTAAACCCATTAGAGATAAAGCTGCTAAACTGTATGATAAATAAGCTTCGCCAGACCAAACAAAAGCTCTACGAGCCCAAGAAAAAGGTTTCGTTACAATATGGAAAATTCCACCGATAACACAAAGAGCACCTACCCAAATGTGACCGCCTACAAGATCTTCTAAATTATCAATAGAAACAATCCAACCATCTCCACCGAAAGGAGATTTAAGAGCGTATCCAAAAATAATAAATGGATTTATTGTAGGATTATCTACGTAACGTACATCGCCACCACCTGGAGCCCAAGTATCATATAATCCAAAACTTAATAAATTTCCAGACATAGCACGAGCTACAAATAATAACGAACCTAAACCTAAAAATATTAAATGAATTCCTAAAATAGATGTCATTTTATTTTTATCACGCCAATCATATCCAAAAAATGGAAAAGATTCTTCTAAAGTATCAGGCCCGATTAATGAATGGTAGATACCTCCAAAACCTAAAACCGCAGAAGAAACTAAATGAACAGCTCCAACAACAAAATAAGGATAAGTATCAACAATTTCCCCCCCCGGACCTACTCCCCAACCTAAAGTCGCTAAATGAGGAATTAGAATAAAACCTTGTTCATAAATAGGTTTTTCAGGAATAAAATGTGATACCTCAAATAATGTCATAGCACCAGTCCAAAAAACCATGATACCAGCATGAGCTACATGAGCTCCTAATAATTTACCAGAGACATTAATTAAACGTGCATTACCTGACCACCAAGCAAAACCTGTTGATTCGATATCACGACCTGCTACAACATTAAAGGGCGTTTCCACGTGGCAGAACCTCCTCAGGGAATACAAAGTTTTCATGTGGCTGATCTTGTGCAGCCATCCATGCACGTATACCTTCGTTTAATAATATATTCTTTGTATAGAAAGTCTCAAATTCTGGGTCTTCTGCAGCACGAAGTTCTTGTGATATAAAATCATAAGCTCTAAGATTTAAAGCTAACCCAACAATTCCGATTGCACTTGTCCATAATCCTGTCACTGGTACAAAAAGCATAAAAAAGTGTAACCAACGTTTATTTGAAAAAGCAACACCGAAAATTTGTGACCAAAAACGGTTTGCTGTTACCATTGAATAAGTTTCTTCCGATTGTGTTGGTGTAAAAGCACGGAAAGTATTTGCAGCATCACCATCTTCAAACAATGTATTTTCAACAGTAGCACCATGAATTGCACAGAGTAATGCTCCTCCTAAAATACCTGCTACCCCCATCATATGGAATGGATTTAAGGTCCAATTATGGAACCCTTGTAAAAATAATAAAAATCTAAAAATAGCAGCTACCCCAAAGCTTGGGGCAAAGAACCAACTAGCTTGTCCTAATGGATATAATAAAAATACTGAGACAAAAACTGAAATAGGACCTGAGAAAGCAATAGCGTTATACGGACGTATACCTACTAATCGAGCAATTTCGAATTGTCTTAAGCAAAATCCAATTAACCCAAAAGAACCATGTAAAGCAATAAATGCCCATAAACCACCGATTTGACACCAGCGGGTAAAATCACCTTGGGCTTCTGGCCCCCATAAAAGTAAAAGAGAATGTCCCATACTATTTGAAGGTGTCGATACTGCAGCTGTTAAGAAATTACAACCTTCTAAATAAGAAGAAGCTAAGCCATGTGTATACCATGAAGTAACAAATGTTGTTCCTGTAAACCAACCACCTAGCGATAAATAAGCACAAGGGAATAAAAGTAAGCCTGACCAACCAACAAAAACAAAGCGATCTCGTTTAAGCCAATCATCAACAAGATCAAAAAGTCCAGTTCGTTCTGTTTGTCCAATTGTAATAGTCATAAGTATATTACTTAGTCGGAATTACAATTCTTAAGAAAGTTGATAGATTATCCTAAACAGTATAGTTAAAACTTACCTAAACAGCTAAACATATTAATTTATTAATATTTAAAAGCAATAGTGATAGTATCTTAAAATAAATTTAAAAGAAGAAAATTTTCTCCATAGAGAAACCCTAAGAATAAAACTCCCCAGGTAGGACTTGAACCTACGACCAATCGGTTAACAGCCGATTGCTCTACCACTGAGCTACTGAGGAATGAATAGATAGATTACTATCTATTATAAAGAATAGATTAAATAGCAATTGAAATCTTTTATTACAATAAAAAAATAATTAATCAATGACTAATAATAAACGGTAATTAAGCTTTTCAAAGGATATCTCTATTTGAAGTTTGGTTTTAACCAATCATAACCTTTTTCTTCTAGCGTATTTGCTAAACTAGCATCTCCAGTTTTAATAATCTTACCGTTATGCATAACATGAATAAAATCAGGTTTTATGTATTCCAATAATCTCTTATAATGAGTTATAAGAATTATACTTTTTGCTTTTTTTGCCATTAATTCATTAATCGCATTAGAAATTGATTTTAAAGCATCAATATCTAAACCTGAATCTGTTTCATCTAAAATAGCTAATTCTGAATCTAATACAGCAAATTGGAAAATTTCATTTCTTTTTTTTTCACCACCAGAAAACCCCTCATTAACATTACGAGCAAGAAAATTTTTATCTAGCTTTACTAATTTCAACTTTTCTAATAGTAAACTTGTGAACTCTAATGAGTTTAAGGGTGGTAAATCTTTGGATTGTCTTTGCGCTGTTACAGCAGCTTTAAGAAAAGCTTCATTATTTACCCCCGTAAGCTCAACAGGATATTGAAATGCAAGAAAAAGACCTAAATGAGATCGGGACTCTGGATCTAATAAACAAATATCTTTTCCTTTAAATAAAATTTCTCCTTCTATTAACTGGTAAGAAGGGTGTCCTGCAATAATTTTAGAAAGTGTACTTTTTCCGGAACCATTTGTCCCCATTATAGCATGAATTTCTCCTTTAAAAATAGATAAGTTGACTCCTTTTAGAATCTCTACCTCATCGACTTGAGCATGTAAATTTTTAACTTCTAACAAAGGTATATTATTTTTCATCCAACACTTCCTTCTAATTTTATACGTAGTAGTTGCTCAACTTCAGAAAGGAATTCTATAGGCAGTTCTTTAAAAACAATTTTACAAAAACCAGTAAGCAACAAAGCGATAGCATCTTCTGAATTAATACCACGTTGTAATAAATAAAAAAGTTGTTCTTCCCCAATCTTAGAAGTTGAAGCCTCATGTTCTATTTTTGCTGTAGAATTCTGAACTTGAATATAAGGAAAAGTATTTGCTTGACTCGTTGATCCAAAAAGAAGAGAATCACATTGAGAAAAATTTCTAGCGTTAAAGGCTTTGGTCCCGATCTTAACTAAACCTCGATAACTATTTCTGGAATAAGCAGCCGAAATTCCTTTTGAAATAATTTGACTTTTAGTATTTGCGCCAACATGAACCATTTTAGTCCCTGTATCAGCCTGCTGCTTATTTGTTGTAAGGGCCACAGAATAAAATTCACCAATTGATTGATTACCTATTAATATACAACTGGGGTACTTCCATGTAATAGCTGATCCAGTTTCTACTTGGGTCCAAGAAATTTTTGAGTTCTCTCCTATGCATAAGCCACGTTTTGTTACAAAATTATATATACCACCAACCCCATTTTTATCTCCTGCATACCAATTTTGCACAGTGGAATATTTAATCTCTGCATTTTTTAATGCAATTAATTCAACAATTGCTGCATGTAATTGATTATTATCATATTGAGGCGCAGTACATCCTTCTAGATAACTAACATAACTACCTTCTTCAGCGACAATTAAAGTACGTTCAAATTGCCCAGATTCTTTATTATTTATACGAAAATAAGTGGATAATTCAAGTGGGCATTTTAAATTTTTTGGCACATAACAAAAAGATCCATCAGTAAAAACTGCGGAATTTAAGGCGGCAAAAAAATTATCACCTGATGGGACTACAGTACCCAAAAAATTTTTTATTAAATGCGGGTATTTTTTTATAGCAGTAGATATTGAACAAAAAATAACCCCTACCTTTTCAAGTTCAGCCTTAAATGTTGTTGCAATAGATACGCTATCAAAAACAGCATCTATTGCCACATTTGCTAATCGTTTTTGCTCATTTAAAGAAATCCCTAATTTATCAAAAGTATCTTTGATCTTAGGATCAAGTTCATCTAGACTATTTAAAGATTTTTTTTGTTTTGGTGCAGAATAGTATACAATTTTTTGATAATCAATATCTCCAAAATCTAATTTTGCCCAAGTGGGGCTTTGCATTCGTCTCCATTTTTTTAATGCACCCATTCGAAAATAAAACATATACTCTGGTTCATTGTTCTTTTGCAAAATTGTTCTAACTATTTTTTCATTTACCCCTGGTGGTAAGGCCTCAATTTCAATATCAGTAGAAAACCCATATTTATAGGGTTGGTTTACTAATTTTTGTAACGTTGAGTTTACATCATTCATAAGTAGTTGTCCTTAAGAAAATATATTAATATTGTTGTTATTTTGTAACTAATAATATTTGATTATAATACTTGTTAAAACTTTAGGAAAACTAAAATTAAGGTTCTGTACAATTTTTATTGTTAGAAAAAAAAAAGTCAATATGTACTGTATTACAGGAAATATTGTATTAATAAAATAAATAGATAAATTAGGAATAAACTTTCTATTTATTTTATTAATACTTATATTGGAACCTGTACATAACGTTGAAAAATAAATTTGTTATTTTCCTTATTTCCTAAAACTTTTCGTGATCTTGTAAAACCTAATTCTAGAGCTTGCGATATAGTTTCTGAATATCCATAATTTACCTCTAATTTTTTTAGAAACTCATTAAGGCTATCTTTTTGTGTCCATGATTGGAGATCTGAAACCATATCATAGTTGAGTTTATTTAATTGAAAGGAGATATAATCAGAATAATTTTTTTGGTAAAGTCCAACTGATAATTGCTTTGATGGTATTGTATAAATTTCAATATTTCTTTTATGTTCAGTATATGGATGATTCAGTTTATTGATGCACTTTTTTAAAAGTAAAGAATTTTTATATTTTGTTCTAATAGCTGTATAATGAGACATAAAAAATAAATTAATAATAGAGGAAGAACACTAAACTAAAAAATTTAAAGTAGACACCTAATGGTCTCATACTGAAATAATGAGAGGTTTAAAAATATAAAAACTTTTTTGAGCTCAGTAGGAATTGAACCTACATTAGAAACTTAGAAGGTTCCTGCCTTGAATCCATTAGACGATGAGCCCCATAATATAAGCTTTTTATATTATTATTTTATACTGGGCAGTACTGGATTTGAACCAGTGGCCCCCTGCTTGTAAGGCAGACGCTCTACCACTGAGCTAACCGCCCTTTGACTATAGTTAATGTATTAACAATAATACTACTATAGAATAAAAAGTTAAAATTTTTATAGTAGTTAAAACAAAATTAAAAATTGATACAAAAAAGATTCTAGTAAGAAGCTGGTAAAAGGACTTGAACCTTCAACCTACTGATTACAAATCAGTTGCTCTACCAATTGAGCTATACCAGCAGTTTAATTTGTTCTTACTTCTTTTTTGAAACAAATCTAATTGTTAAAGGTTATAAATTGATAGGTAGGGTGAATGACGGGACTTGAACCCGCGGATGGCGGAATCACAACCCACTGCCTTAACCACTTGGCTACATCCACCATCATAATCTCTTCTAATATATAATTGCATATTGTATAATACAAATAATATTTATGATCACTTAAATAATGAAAACCTTAGTATGTACGGTTTCTATAAATGGACAAAAATATAAAATATATAGTAAAACATATATCGATATTATAAATGTTGTAGAATTCTTAGGTTATAAAAATCAAATTTATATTTTAGAGTACAATGGGAAAATTTATAGACCTCTCCCGGATAAAAAAGAGTCTAGGAAAGTGTTTTCTCTAAAAAACAAAGATAAACTAGAAATAATTACAGTTGTCGGGGGGGGATAGAATTTACTTCTTTTAATGTTAAAAATACTTTACCTTGTCCAATATCTTTATAAAGTATTTGGACTTGTATTTGTTCCCCCGGCTTATAAAATTCCGTCAAATCTAAAAGTTTTTTTCGGGATATTTCGGAAATATGTAGAAGGCATTGTAAACCTAAAAGATTTATAAAAATACCAAAAATTTTAATTGAAATGATAGTTCCCTTATAAGTTTCATTCAATTTTAAATTTATACTTGATTTATTGAATAATGCCAATTTTGCATTCACTTGTACAACATGAAGAAAATCTTTAATTTCGAGAAATTTAAATGGAATAAAAAATCTTTTTTCTCTTTTACGTCGATAATACTTCGGGATATGTAAATTTAAGGCATAAAGTTTTAAACCATTAAAGTCCAATATTTTACCTCGACCAATGGAATGCTCGCTTTTAGCGTAAATGATTGTATTTTTAAGATCAATTTGTTTTAAACGTTCCCAAAGATATAGAGAATGTATTTGTTTTAGTGATACAATTGTTTGGTTCGTTCTTTTATTAAGGTAAAGAATCAAAAATTCCCCAACAAAATTCATATCTAAGACCTCTTTTGGTTCATTAGGAACTTTAACATAAATTTCTTGTAATGGTAAGAATGCTACCTTTTTTAAACCTATATCAACTAAAGCGTGAGTAGTTTCTAAACCAATAACAACACCTGCCAATATATCATATTGTTTTACTTTATAATCGTATTTAGAAAGAAGTAAAGCAAATTTGTTAAATTCAAAATTTGATGTTACCATAAAAAAAGGTATAATAGTAATATATTTTCTTTAAAAATTGTCAAGTATTTATTAATTAAATTCGATATCAAAATTTTTCTCTAGACAATGAATAACCTTTCCCATTATTAAATCTACTTCGGAACTAAGTAAAGTTCTACTAGATGAATTAAACCCTAATTTAAAACTTAAACTACAATAACCTTTTTTAATGGGAGGTTGATGATAATAATCAAATAATTCTATTGATTTTAATAAGGGTTGGCCTACTCTTAAAATTTTTTCTTTAATTCTATCAAAAGGCAGTTTTATATTTATAATACAAGTTAAATCCACATATGAAATAGGGTATGAAGAGTAAGGTGAGTATTCAACCGCTGTCTTACAATTCCAAAACTTATTTAAAATTTCAAGATTAAATTCAAATAAATATAAATGTTTAGTTAAACCATTTTTTAATGCAAAATTTGGGTGTATTTGTCCGAATGTTCCAATAATTTGTGAATCAATAAATATATTAGCAGTGCGTATAGGGTGAAAAATTGTTGAAATTTGTAATTCTATAGGGAGCCAACTAATGGAAATATTTAATATCTTGAAAATATTTTCTAAAAGACCTTTTGCTTCAAACCAATTGATTGGCGAAGCAGTTTGTTCCCAATTGGATCGAAATAATTCTCCTCCAAAGACACCACTAATCAATTCTAATTCTTCTCTTTTAACAGTTAACTTATTTATGCTTTTGTATACTCTCCCAAATTCAAATGTTTCAAAATTTTTCCTTGCTGTTGTTTGATTAAAACTAATCTTTTTTAATAGAGTTTTTAATAAGCTAACTCTTAAACTTAAAGATTCATTAACAATGGGATTTTGTAGAAAGATTTCAGAAATAAAAGTTTCCTTTGAAAATATAGAATGTATAGTTTCAGTAAAGCCTATATTTAAAAAAGAAGTCCTCAATCGTCGCTTAAGTTTTTCCAGTTTTGTTATTTTCCCTAATCGATTCTTGTTAGGTAAAACAGGATGGAAATAGTTAAATCCAATAACTCGAACAATTTCTTCAACTATATCTACTTCTTGTTCAATATCTGATTGTCTATCAAATGGAACTACTACTGTAAAACTTTTATCTGTTCTATAGCAAATTCTAAAATTAAGAGTTTTTAAACAATTTAAAAATTCAATACTTTTTAGTTTAGAAGTTTTTTTCGCTGGACCAACTAACCTATTAATATTTTTATAAAAAACTTTTATTTTACAATTTGAATTTTTTAAATATTCTAGTTGTAACTTTGAATTACTCCCTAAAATAAAATCAGACTTTTTTTTAATGGTTTCTTCAAAAGTGATTCCCTGAATTTTAAATAAATAAATCAAGCGGAAATAGGCATGTTCTAATATATTTAAATCAATTTGTTTTTCTAATTTTATTGAGTATTCTGTTCGTAAGCCTAATTTTTTTGAAATTTTTTTAATTTTTTCAGAATCATAAATACTGGTTTCAAGTAAAAACTGGGAAGTTTTTTTTGTAACAATAGTGTTATAATCTTGAATTATTCCAAGTATTGAGATAATTTTATTATTATTTGCAATTGTTAAAATATCATCAGTTAAATTTAAATTGTCAAATTTTGATAATAAAAACTTATCCGTTTCATTGGCTAATTTAACAGTAAAATCAAGTCGTGAAGTTTTTGTGAAATTTTTTAAAGAGTTGATATCGTAAGCAAAAAAGACTTGACCTGTTTCAATTAGTATATAGTTAAGAGTATCGATTACATTATTTATAGATTTAAAGTTCATTATAGACAAACGTTTTTTTATCCATAATGGAGAGTCTATTGTATCGAAACTATTACTTTTATTTTGAAGGATCGGCAAATAATCTTGTGAATGTGTACTAAAGTTAGGGTGCCAAAAAGAGGGATTAAAAAGTTTTCTTTGAAGATATTTTTCCCAAATAAAGTAGTTTAATAACACAGTATCAACTTGTTGAGTAAAAACTATATTTATATTTTTCAATAAAAATTGATAATTAGTATTTTTTTGGGGGGTAAAAAATAAAGGTTCAAAACTCTTTTTTTTATTACCTTTAAACTTTAAGGACAATGGTTTTAAATTTAACGGTGCTTGAAAAAGTCCCTCGCCCTTAAATAAAGAAAAAAGTTCAACAGTAAAACCTTTTATATTTGATATATCAGCCCGATTTGTTGTAAAACTAACATCTAGAATAATATCGATAGTATTTAGGTTTTTTTTTCGTTCGATACTTTCAACTTCAAACCCTGCTAATATTAACCGTTCAATAAAAAGATCTAAAGATAAAGTCTTTAGCCGAAATATTTGTTCTACCCATTTCAATGAAACATACATAAAACTTAATAACCATATAAAATATATAACATTTCTAGGATCAATTAGAATCTACTTTACTGATAAAGTTTTAAGATCGGATAAATGTTAATTTATTTTCTGTAGCATAGCGCTCCATAAATCTCATGAAACGATCCCATGACTCTGAATTTTTTATAATATAAGTTGCTTGAATTGTTTTTGGTTTACCTTGGATAAACTTTGCAGTAATATCACGTGTACTTAAAGTGCCTTCATCATCAATCAGAAACATTCCTGTAATTTCATTTTCTGTTCCTAAAATATTATAAAAAATATTAGGATCCTCAAAAATAAAAGTTGCAGTACCAGTACTCCCATCTCGTGATCGTGTTATATTAACAATAGGTATTGTAACTTCATCAATCCCCTTGATAAATTGTATTATAGGTTTCATCATATAATTTGGTTCTTTTAATTTTATTATTAATAGTGACGAGAATAAAGTATACTTAATATATATATATATATATATATTTATTTACATTTTTTCTACTTCTAATTAATTAGATTCTTTATAATCAATAGATTTGATTAAATCCTAACTATATATAAAACTATTAAACCGTCTTAATTTTAAAAACTAAATTTTTCCTATACTTAGAGCATGAAAAAAAAAAAAATAGAAATACTTTTAGTTAAAGAAGTTAGAACATTAGGAAATTCAGGGCAAATTGTGAAAGTTAAGTCCGGTTATAGTAGAAATTATCTACTCCCATATCAAATTGGAAAAATACCTACTACAAAAACTATCAATGAATTTCAGATTAAGCAAAAAGAAATTTTGTTAAAAGAAGAAAACTTATTAGAAAAATTTATTACATTAAAAATTGCTATTGAAGCTTTAGGCACGTTAATAATAAAAAAAGAAGTTGTTTCAGATACAACACAATTGTTTGGGAAAGTAACAAGAAATGATATATTAATATTATTAGAAGAAAGGCTAGGTTTTACTAAAACCTTAGAAAAAAACCAACTTCAACTTCCCTCAATAAATAAACTAGGGAATTATGTAATTGAAATTAATCTAGGTAAAAATATAATTGCTCAAATTCCTGTTCAGATTATAGCTAACTAGGTAAAAAAACGTTAGTATTTATTAAATATAAATGAACAACAAAAATTTATCAAATGTAAAGATTATACTTCCATATAATTTATTAGCTGAAAAACTAATATTAGGAAGTATATTGACAATTCCTGAGGCTATTTCCCTTGTAAGTGAAAAACTCCCTATTGAAGCTTTCTACTTAGAGAACCATCAACTTATTTATAAAGGTCTATTAATTCTTTATGCTGAAGGAAAAACAATTGATTATATAAATTTAATCACTTGGTTGCAAGACAATGGTCAATTAGCCAAAATTGGAGGTTCACAAGTCCTTTTAAATTTATTAAGTCAGATAAACAAATCTTCGAACCTAGAAGAATATATAGCATTAATTTATGAAAAATATTTAAGAAGATCGTTAATAGAGCTAGGAGAACAAATAATTGAAACAGGCTATTTAACAGAAATGCCTTTAGAAACAATATTTAGAAAGATTGAACAAAGTTTGTTTGTTATCACCGAAAATCAGCCCGTTCAAAATTTAGTTAGTGTCGAACAAGGTTTCAAAACAGTTTTAAAACAAATTGAGCATGGATTACGTTTATCAGAACAACCAGGGTTAAAAACGACATTTTTAGAATTAGACCTAATAACTCAGGGTTTTCAAAACTCAGAACTTATTATTATTGCAGGTCGACCATCGATGGGAAAAACAGCGTTTGCTTTTAATATTGCAAAAAATATTGCTTATAACCATAATATCGCAGTCATTTTTTTTAGTTTAGAGATGACACGCGAACAATTATTATATCGATTATTAGCATCTGAAGCCGAAATTACTAATACAAGATTGAGATCATCTAGGATTAAAAGAACTGAATGGGTAACAATAAAAAATATTGTTACTCAATTGTCTAAATTAAAACTATTTATTGATGATACACCGAATTTATCTATCGGAGAAATAAAGATAAAAATAAAAACCCTTAGTTTTACTCTAGTAGATAAAATTAATTTAGTTATTATTGATTATTTACAACTTTTAGAAGGTGTTGAGCAAAATGAAAATCGGGTCCAGGAACTTGCTAAAATTACTCGCTCTTTAAAAAAATTAGCACGTGATCTAAAGATCCCTATAATAGTATTATCACAATTGAGTAGAAATGTGGAAACCCGTATTAATAAACGTCCTGTTTTATCTGATTTAAGAGAAAGTGGTTGTATTCATTTAAGGGATATTAAAGGAATACATTTTACACCGCTATTACCTCTATTTTCATGGACAGGAAGTTTTCTATCAAAACATAAGATTTCTCAAATTAAGTTTACAGGTCAAAAGCCCACTTATAAAATAAAAACATTATTAGGTTGGTCGTTATTAATTAGTTCGCAGCATAAACTTTTAACGAATCAAGGTTGGAAAAAAGTGGAACAATTAGTTGGTAGCAATTTTATTGCTACCAAATTATTAATGCCTTTAAATTTTTCAGAAAACTTCTATTCAAATTCATCTTTAAATTGGGATAAAATTCTTAAAATTAATTATAGTAATTTGCTTCCAGTTTATGATTTACAAGTTGTAAAGTCATCAAATTTTTTAATTAGACATCTTATTATACATAATTCAATTGAACAAGATGCTGATATGGTAATTATGTTATATAGGGATGAATACTATAATAAGGGTACAGTAAATAAAAATATTATTGAAGTTATTATTTCTAAGCATAGAAATGGTCCTATAGGAAGTACAAATTTACTTTTTGATTCTAAGTATCTTAGATTTTTTAACCTTTAAATTATTAAATATCTTTTAAGAAGGGTTAATTGAATATCTTTTTCTTACGCTCTTAATAACCTTGATAAAATTCTTATAACTTATAATTAATTTTAGTTAATTTCTATGTTACTATAGAGATTAGGAATAATTAATTGTTAATGTGCGCCCTTAGTTCAGATGGTAGAACATAGGTCTCCAAAACCTAGTGTCGAGGGTTCAAGTCCTTCAGGGCGCGTTTTTTCATTATTTACTTAAAACTAGAAATTTTATTCTTATACCAAAATTTTAAAATCCTTAAAATCAATAGATCTATTTTTATGGGAAAAAAAGTAACTACTATAATAAAACTTGCATTATCAGCAGGAAAAGCTGTTCCTGCACCTCCGGTGGGGCCAGCTTTAAGTCAGCATGGAGTGAATATCTCAGCATTTTGTAAAGAATATAATGGAAGAACTGCAGATCAAACTGGTTTAATAATACCAGTAGAAATCTCAGTTTATGAAGATCGATCATATACCTTCGTATTAAAAACACCTCCAGCATCATTTTTACTAATTAAAGCCTTAAATAAGACAAAAGGTGCATCAGAACCTAATAAACAATCTATTGGAGCTATAACCGAAGCTGATTTACGAAAAATTGCAGAGACAAAATTGCCTGATTTAAACACAAAAAATATTACAAGTGCAATTAAGATTATTGAAGGCACAGCTAAAAATATGGGAATCAATATAACTAAAGAAAAATGAAAAAATTGCATAAGCGTGCGAAAGCAAATCGTGAAAAAATTGAAAATCGTTTATATGATAAAGAAGAAGCGATTTCTATTTTAAAAGAGACAACAAACGCTAAATTTATAGAATCAATAGAAGTTCATATTGCTTTAGCTATTGATCCCAAATATAGTGATCAGCAATTAAGAAGTACTTTGATTTTACCGAAAGGGACAGGTAAAACAAAGCGAATAGCATTACTTATGCCATTTGAATCTATAACCCCTGAATATAAAACTTTAACAGATATTGTTGGATCCGAAGATTTAATAGAATTAATCAGCAAAGGAATTTTAAATTTTGACATTTTATTGTCCACTCCTGATATGATGCCAAAATTAGCTAAGGTGGGTCGTATTTTGGGTCCTAAAGGTTTAATGCCTTCCCCGAAAGCCGGAACTATTACAAGTGATATTAAAGTAACTTTAGAAGAATTTAAAAAGGGTAAATTAGAATATCGAGCTGATAAAACTGGTATCGTTCATTTAATTATTGGTAAGAGTAATTTTACTAATTCTGATTTATTAGAAAACCTAATGGCAATCTATACTTCATTAGAAATGAATAGACCCTCTGGCGTAAAAGGACGATATTTTAAAACATTTTATCTTTGCAGTACTATGGGTCCATCAATACCTCTTGATATTTCTACCTTTAAACAATAAAAATATCCCATTTAGATAAAGATAAATAAATCTTTTTATAAAAATTTTACTCTTAGAGATATACTCCTCATGACTGAAAAAATTACAACACTTATCGAAGAATTAAAAACCTTAACATTGTTAGAAGCTGCTGAATTGGTTACACAAATTGAAGAAGTCTTTAATGTAGATGCTTCTACAGGCGGAGGTGTTATGATGATGAATAATGGGGCTACGACAAGTGGTGAAGAAACTTCTGTGGCAGAAGAGAAAACAGAGTTTGGCTTAAGCTTAGATGAAGTACCCAAAGAGAAAAAAATTGCTATTTTAAAAGTTGTTCGAACAGTTACTGAGTTAGGTTTAAAGGAAGCTAAAGAAGTTGTAGAAAATACTCCACGTTTACTGAAAGAAAGTTTAACAAAAGATGCTGCTGAAGAAGCTAAAAAATTATTAGAAGAAGCTGGTGCAAAAGTTAGCCTTAAGTAGAATACTCGTTTAAAATTGCTGTATATAACAACTAACACCATAGTTGTTATATACAGCAATTTTAAACGAGTATTCTACTTAAGGCTAATCAAAAAGGTCACCTTCTGCATGACATATTAGGCTACAATTAGATAAAGGGTAAGCTACGCATGTTAAAATATACCCTGCATTGAGTTGCTCATCATCTAGAAAAGATTGTTCTGTCTGATCTACTTTTCCCTTTTCTAATTTCCCAGCACAAGAAGAACAAGCTCCAGCACGACAAGAATAAGGTAAATTTAATTCTGCTTCTTCGGTTGCATCTAAAATATATTTATCATCACCACACTCAATTACTTTATCAATTTTATGTTCCTTACTTTTAACGTGTATTTTAAATGCAGGCATAGTAACAAATAAATATTAAGAAATAAAAAATATTACAAGCAAAATTTATTTTAATACAAATAATAACTTATTATAGTATATATACTATAATAAGTTATTATTTGTCAAAAGTAATTCTATACTCTCCGAAGCCAAGAAGAATTTAATAGTAAGAAAGTCAAAATTTGGTTCATTCAAGCGAGGAGCTTATTTAAAAATGGCATTACCTTGGTATCGTGTTCATACTGTAGTTCTTAATGATCCCGGTCGATTGATTGCTGTTCACTTAATGCATACAGGACTAGTTGCCGGATGGGCAGGTTCCATGGCATTGTACGAATTGTCGGTATTTGATTTTTCTGACCCTATTTTAAATCCTATGTGGCGCCAAGGGATGTTTGTAATGCCTTTTATGACAAGAATTGGTGTAACAGATTCTTGGACAGGTTGGGATATTGCTGGTGAAAAATCAGAACCCATAGTATCACTTTGGTGCTATGAAGGAGTAGCATATAGCCATATTATTCTTTCTGGTCTTTGTTTTTTAGCAGCTGTGTGGCATTGGGTTTATTGGGACTTAGAGTTATTCCGTGATCCAAGAACAGGAGAACCATCATTAGATTTACCGAAAATATTTGGTATTCATCTATTTTTGGCTAGTTTACTTTGTTTTGGTTTTGGTGCTTTCCATGTAACTGGCTTTTTTGGACCAGGTATTTGGGTTTCGGATGCTTATGGGTTAACAGGGCAAGTACAACCAGTAGCGCCCTCATGGGGGCCTGAAGGTTTTAACCCTTTTAATCCAGGGGGTGTTGCTGCACATCATATAGCTGCGGGTAGTTTAGGTGTTTTAGCAGGTGGTTTTCATTTAACATTACGTCCACCACAGCGTTTATATCGAGCGTTAAGAATGGGAAATATTGAAACAGTTCTTTCAAGTAGTATATCAGCTGTCTTTTTTGCAGCTTTTGTTACATCAGGGACTATGTGGTATGGGTCGGCTACAACACCAATAGAGTTATTCGGTCCAACACGTTATCAATGGGATAGTGGCTATTTCCAACAAGAAATTGAAAGACGTGTCGAAACATCTTTAAATGAAGGATTATCAGAAAGTGAAGCTTGGTCGAATTTACCCGATAAGTTAGCTTTCTATGACTATATTGGAAATAATCCTGCTAAAGGAGGACTTTTTAGATCAGGTCCTATGGATAAAGGTGATGGGATTGCAGAAGCTTGGCTAGGCCATCCAATTTTTAGAGATCGTGAGGGACGAGAATTAACAGTAAGACGTATGCCTGCCTTCTTCGAAACATTCCCTGTTATTTTAATTGATAAAGATGGAATCATTCGCGCAGATATTCCATTCCGAAGAGCTGAATCTAAATATAGTATAGAGCAAGTTGGAGTTAATGTTAGTTTTTATGGTGGGAAGTTAAATGGACAATCTTTCAAAGATGCGCCAACGGTGAAAAAATTTGCTCGTAAAGCACAACTTGGAGAAGTTTTTGAATTCGATAGAACAAGTTTAGAATCAGATGGTGTGTTCAGAAGTAGTCCACGTGGTTGGTATACTTTTGGTCATCTAAATTTAGCTTTATTATTTTTCTTAGGACATTTATGGCATGGTTCACGTACACTATTCCGTGATGTTTTCACTGGAATTGGGTCGGAAGTTACAGAGCAAGTTGAATTTGGTGCATTCCAAAAATTAGGTGATGAAACGACACGTAAACAAGGTATAGTATAATAATATTTATATTTGAGAAAAAAAATGAATTTAGATCTATCCCAATTCTCAGAACCCGCATTAGTTTATTCTGTTTTATTAATAGGCACATTAATGGTTCTATTTTTTGCTGTATTTTTCCGTGACCCACCTCGAGTAATTAAGCAATAAATTTGTCTTATTATAAAAATACTACCTAGTTCTAACTAGGTAGTATTTTTATAATAAGACAAATTTAATCTTCATGCTCTTCGAAGGGATCTCGTAAAAATTTTGATCCGGGCCCAAAGGCTGTATAGGTAGAATATGCTGTTATCCCTACTAATAAACTTGATACGAAAATAACAAAAATTGTAGATGGTTCCATAGTTTTTATATTCTTTATAAACTGTTTTTGAAAAAAAAATAGAAAAATAATTAGGCTAACAAAAAATTGTTGCTTTTTAAACAAAATCTAATTAAATTATGACTTTTAAAACAAAATTAGGAGATGTTCTAAGACCGTTAAATTCAGAGTATGGAAAAGTAGCACCTGGTTGGGCTACGACTTTACTTATGGGGATTGCAATGTTACTATTTTTAGTTTTTCTACTAATTATTTTACAAATTTACAATTCTTCACTAATTATAAATAATGTTGATGTAGATTGGCAAAGCTTAGGTACTTAAATGGAGTAGATATTTAAAAAAGATGGGGCTTAAATTTTAAAGTTTAAGCCCCATCTTTTTTAATCTACTGAATCTATTAAAAGATAATTAAGAAACCGGGCTTAATTTTACTTTCTGTGGTAAGCTAGTGTAATTACTAACACATTTTTGGAATGTTTCACCATCTATTGTTTCTAATTGAGTTAACAAGGTAGCTAATTGATCCAGTAGTAAACGATTTCTCTCTAATAAAGTTAAAGCTTTATCAAACCCATCTTCAATTATTTCAATAATTTGTAAATCAATTTGATCAGCGATATCTAGGAAGCAATCTGGTCGAGTTTGTAAGCGTCTACCAAAGAAAATTGTTGGTTTTGGTAATTCTAATGCCATAGGTGCTAAACTAGACATGCCAAATCTTGTTACCATTTGCCTAGCTAAAGAATTAACATTAAAAAAATCATTACTTGCACCATTAGTGATTTCCATATTTCCAAAAATAACTTTCTCTGCTGCTCGGCCCGCAAGAGTTCCTATTAATCGGGATGATAATTGTCCTCTAGTCATAAGAGGTTGTTCCTCCGGAGTAAACCATGTTAATCCTTGTGCACGTCCTCGAGGAATTAATGTAACTTTCTGTACATCATCATGATTTTTTAATAATGTACCAGCTAAGGCATGACCAACCTCATGGTAAGCAACTAACCTTTTACTTCGTGAATCAGTTAAAATAACTCCTTCTAAACCTGTGATTATTCTTTCGATAGCAGCTGATATCTGTTTTATTGAAATTGTTTCTAGATTTTCGCGTGCAGTTAAAATCGCAGCTTCGTTTAATATATTTGCCAAATCTGCTCCAGAAAAACCTGCTGTACGTTGTGCTATATATCGGAGAGAGGTTTTTGAATCAATATTTTTATTTCGACTATGAACCTTTAGGATTTCAATTCTCCCATAAATATCAGGTAATGAAACTGTAACTTGTCTATCGAATCGACCAGAACGGAGTAAAGCAGAATCCAATATATCCGCTCTATTTGTTGCAGCAATAACAATGATACCGCTTGTTGGGTTAAAACCATCCATTTCTGTTAAAATTTGGTTTAAAGCCTGCTCTCGTTCATCATTTGTTCCCCCAACCCCAGTTCCTCTTTGTCGACCAATTGCATCAATTTCATCAATAAATAAAATACAAGGAGAATTCCGTTCAGCAGTTTGGAATAAATCACGTACCCTTGAAGCCCCAATACCAACGAACATTTCAATAAATTCTGAACCTGAAATACTAATAAAAGGTACACCAGCTTCCCCAGCAATCGCTTTAGCTAACAATGTTTTCCCTGTACCTGGTGGACCAACTATTATCACCCCTTTTGGTGGATTAGCACCAACAGCAGTGAATAATTGTGGCATTTTAAGAAATGAAACAAATTCTTCAAATTCTTGTTTTGCATCATCAATACCAGCAACATCAGCAAAAGAAACACCAGTATCTGCATCTAATTGAATTGTTGCTCGCGCTTTACGTAAGTTACCAAAAACATCATAGTTGTTCCCATCAGAAAATACAAGGAATAATATTACCAATATTATGATAGGGATTATTAAAGCACTTAAAATTGACCAAACAGAATCGAAAACAGCACCTGAATGAGAGGTAAAATCTACCTGAAATTCTTTTAATTTCATTATTAATGCAGAATTGCGAATTGGAATTTTCACCCCTACATGCTTTAATTTTTGATCTACAGAATCAAATAGATCAAAGACCACAATTTCGGCATTCTCATAAAAATCTGCTTTAATAACTTCTTTTTTATCTAATGAATCTAAAAGTTTTTCAAATGATACTATTTGAAGAGGATGACTATCACGGTACTTAATTAAGTTTTTTGCTAAATCAACAAAAGCATCCCACTTGACGAAAACAAAGCCTGATGTAGGGATCAGAACAAGTATTAATCGAACGAAAAAAACCCGCAAAAAATTATTTTCCATAAAAATTTCCTCAAAAAATTAGTTGTTAAATGATTTATTATTCTTTAATAAAATATAGAGACTAGTATATAAATAGTCACATATTTTTATATTTAAAAACAACTACCCTGCAAAAAAAGTTTTCTGGTAAAACTGTTAACAAAATAATAATATATAGAATATAATTATTATATAATTATTAATATTTTATAACAAGTGATCTATATGGTAAGTAAAGGAGATAACGTACGTATTTTACGAAAAGAATCTTATTGGTTTAATGAATTAGGGAAAATTATTGTTGTTGAACAAAAGGCATCTACTTATCCGATTTTAGTACGATTTACTAAAGTAAATTATAGCGGAAATAATACCGCTAATTTTAAAGTAGAAGAATTACTTACTGAAGAATAATAAGATATTATATATAGTGACCTAAAGTAATTTTAAAAAAAAATTTATAAATAATTATTTTTGTTGAAACAATTTACTAGAAACTCCAGGAGGAATATCCAATAAAAATAATACTTTTACTAGTTCTTTAGAACTAGGAGAAACATCAATAATTTTTTTATATCGACGAATTTCAAATTGCTCTCGAGAATCTTTATTTACATGTGGGGATCGCAAAACACAATAAGACCGTTTTGTTGTAGGTAAAGAAATTGGTCCCCAGAATTTGATGGGTAGTTCTTCCTGAGATATTAAATTGATTATTTTATTACACGATTCATTTAAAATCTTATGGTTAAATGATTGTAAAATAATACGTAATTTTTTGTCTGACATAAAATATTTTTTATTCTATAATTTTTGAAACAACACCTGCACCAATAGTACGACCACCTTCTCTAATAGCAAATCGCATACCTTCTTCGATAGCGATTAAGGAAATTAATCCTGCAGTCATCTTAATACGGTCACCAGGCATAACCATAACAGATTTTGACCCATCATCAGCAGTAAACTGTAAAATCTGACCAGTAACATCTGTTGTTCTTACATAAAATTGAGGTCTATACCCAGTAAAAAAGGGAGTATGACGACCACCTTCTTCTTTTGTTAAAATATAAACCTCAGACTCAAACTTATTATGAGGGGTGATTGTACCTGGTTTGGATAAAACCATACCACGTTGGATTTCATTTTTTTGTAACCCACGTAATAAAATCCCTACATTATCACCAGCAACACCTTCATCTAAAGTTTTCTGGAACATTTCCACTCCAGTTACAGTTGTAGATTTAGTATCTCCTAACCCAACAAGTTCTACAGTCTCACCTACTTTTATAATTCCTCGATCGATTTTTCCAGTGGCTACCGTACCTCTTCCTGTTATCGAAAAGACATCTTCAATAGCCATTAAAAATGCTTTATCGATATCACGGACTGGTGTAGGAATATAATTATCAACAGATTCCATTAAATTATAAATTTTATCTACCCATTTATTTTCTCCTTTTTTTATATTAGGTTCATTAGCTATTGCATCTAAGGCTTGCAAAGCAGAACCTGCTACAATTGGTATATCATCGCCTGGAAAATCGTAATTAGAGAGTAATTCTCGAACCTCTAATTCAACCAATTCAATTAACTCTACATCGTCTACTTGATCTTCTTTATTTAAAAAGACAACAATATGAGGAACACCAACTTGTTTTGATAATAAAATATGCTCACGTGTTTGTGGCATAGGACCATCAGCAGCAGAAACAACTAAAATTGCTCCATCCATTTGTGCTGCACCAGTAATCATATTTTTAACATAATCAGCGTGACCTGGGCAATCTACATGGGCATAATGACGAACTTCTGTTTCATATTCAACATGGGCAGTGTTTATCGTAATACCACGAGCACGTTCCTCAGGTGCAGCGTCAATATCTTCATATTTTTTAGCTGTGGAATCACCAACTAAAGATAATACAGCAGTAATTGCTGCTGTTAATGTTGTTTTACCATGATCTACATGTCCAATTGTTCCAATATTTAGGTGTGGTTTCGTACGATCGAATTTTTCACGTGCCATAAATTTATATAATCGTAGATAGGTTTGTTTAATTTTTTACTTTTGGCGATGAATGATCAGTTTTATTACAAAAAGAATTATCGACGGAAGTGAGCAAAAGCTTTATTTGATCTTGCCATCCTATGTGTTTCTTCTTTTTTCCGTATTGAATTTCCAAAGCCCTTTGAAGCTTCGACAATTTCATTAGCTAATTTTATGGCTATAGTTTTACCTGAACGTGTTTTCGCATATTTTAAAATCCACGAGAGCCCTAAATTGATTCCCCGAAATTTTTTAACTTCACTAGGTACTTGGTATGTTGATCCTCCTACACGTTTTGCTTGAATTTTAACAGAAGGACTCACATTTTTAATAGCTTTTTCAAAAATCTTGAGTGGATGAGTTTTTGTTTTTCTTTTAATAATAGTAAATGATTCATAAAGTATATTCTGAGCTACTCGCTTTTTACCACTTTTTAAAATTTTTAAAATCATTAAATTTACTAAATAACTATCATATAAAGGATCAGCTATAGGAAACTTTCTTTTTTTATTTATTCGACGTGACATAAATTAACTATTCTCTATTTTATTATTTTACTGGTTTTTTCATCCCATATTTTGAGCGCCCTTGTCGACGATCTTTTACTCCAACAGTATCTAATGTTCCTCTAATAATATGGTAACGAACTCCAGGTAGATCTTTTACTCGACCTCCACGAATTAAAACAACGGAATGCTCTTGTAAATTATGTCCAATCCCTGGGATATAAGCCGTAACTTCAAAGCCAGAAGTTAATCGAACCCTAGCGACTTTTCTTATTGCCGAATTAGGCTTTTTTGGTGTTATTGTATGAACTCTAGTACAAACACCTCGGCGTTGAGGGCAATTTTTCAATGCTGGTGATTTACCTCGTGCTTGTATTTTTTTCCGACGTACTCGGATCAATTGTTGTATAGTTGGCATATTTTTATTTTTTAAGAAACAAATCTTTAAAGTATATATATAAATATTAATAAGTAATGTTTAACTTTCCATACCATATTTTTTTAAAAATCTTTCCACACGACCTTCTGTATCAATTATTCTTTGTGAACCTGTATAAAAAGGGTGGTTGCCTGACCAAATATCAACATTTAATTCAGGTTTCGTGGAACCAACAATCATAATTAATTGACCATCATAGTAAACTTTACTTTCAGAAAACCATTTTGGGTGTAAATTCTTTTTAGGCATAGAGTTAAAAGCTTAATATAAAAAAATTAACGTTTTGAATATTGCGAAGATTTCCTAGCTTTTTTAAGACCGTATTTACGTCTTTCCTTCACACGAGCATCTCTTGTTAGAAGTCCATTTACTTTTAAAAGAGGTCTAAAATTATGTCGGTCAATTTTACAAAGAGCTCTTGCAATTGCTAATTTGATCGATTCAGCTTGCCCTGTTAACCCACCACCTTTGACCTTAGCAATAATATTATATTTTACTTTTAATTTGATAGCTTTAAAAGGTGCTAATATAGTCGTTAAATAGGTAAAATTTTGCTGAAAATAATCTTCACCTAAACGACCATTTATTTCAACTTTGACATTTGGAGTCATACTAGAAAGTGGAATTAAGTATACTACAGCCGTGGATTCTTTTTTTTTCCCAATCCCGTAGATTGAAAAATCTTCTAAGAGGGTAATATTACTATTAGTCATAATATTTTATTAGTTAATTTTAATGCTATAACTCTATAAACTGAGGCTTTTGGGCACTATGCGGATGATTAGGTCCGCTATACACCTTTAATTTGGTAAATAATTTTCGACCAAGACGGTTTTTGGGTAACATCCCTTTAATAGCTTTTTCAAAAACCCTTTCCGGTAATCTTGATTGTAAAGTTTCAAAATTTTCTATTGTCTGGCCTCCAGGACGTCCAGAATGACGAAAATAGGTTTTTTGAGTAAATTTATTTCCAGTAACTTTAACTTGCTCTGCGTTTATAATAATGATATAGTCTCCAATATTTTGTGAAGGTGTAAAAGTAATCTTATTTTTCCCTCGCAACAAATTAGTTATTTTGGTAGCGACTCTACCTAAACATTTATTTTTAGCATCAACAATGTACCATTTTTCTTTTCTACCTGGGTGTAATATTGTTTGTGAAGGGATAAAAGTATTTTTCATGATAAGTTTAATTTAAGACTAGTAAGAAGTAAAATATTTAAAATTTATTATGTTGATATAAAGGATATTTTTATCAAAGTGAGATTGCTTCAAAGAATAATTCAACTTGATCTTTAATCTTTTTTACTGATACAGGACCTAAACCCTTGATTTTTTGTAATTCAAGGGTAGAATATTTTAGTAAATCTGCCATAACATTAATTTTTGCTTTTTTTAATGTTGTTAATATACGATTTGGAAGACAGGTTATTTCAATATCTATACCTCTTAAATCTAAAGTTTTTGTTGCAGTCTGTATTATATGCGTATCTCCGTTTTTCTCGGAAACGTTAGGTTGATTAGTTAAATATTTATCTCCTAATAAAAATTTTCTTCCATGTTCAGAATTTAGTCTTACACCTTGTTCTTCTTTTTTTAAAATATTTCCGAGCAAATTATTTTTTTTGCTTAAACTTTTCTGTTTATTATTATCATATATTTCTGGTTTATGGTTATCCTCAAATAAAGAATTAGATTTAGATTCTAATTTGATCTGTTTTTTTTTCTTTTTTATTAGATTACTTTTTCTTTTTTTACTCTGATTTATATCTGAACTTTGTTGAAAATATTTTTCAGGCTTTTCCCCATTTAGAACATTTGTTAACAGCAAATCCTCAAAATTTTTATCGGTCCTTTTTTCTTTTTTTAATATATCTTCAATTAATTTATCTTTGACATTTGATTGTCGCGTTTGTACAAATTTTGTTTCCAAATTCATTAGTTCTATATCTCGACAGCCAAGTATTAATTGAGATAAGTTATTCGTAGCTATTAGAAGGGCCTCTTGAGGTAATAAGGTTCCGTTAGTTGAAATGATCATATGTAATTCTTCGCGACTTTTCTCGACATAGTCGAGAACAGGTTGAATATGGTATTCGACATTTAATATAGGTGTAAAATTTGCATCAATAGGAAAGAATTCACCTAGGTTATCTAATTTACGTTCCGTAGCTAAAATATATGATTTTCCACATTCTATCTTTACTTCTAATTCAACAAAAATTTGTTCAGAGATTGTGAACAAATATTGTTGAGGATTAAGTATTAAAACATCATTTGGTAGCAAGATTAAACCAGCAGTAACTATAGCTGGTCCTTGAATTTTGACTTTTCCGTAACAAACACGGTAGTTTAAAGGATTTTTGATAATAACTTCTTTTAAATTTAAAAAAATTTCAAGAATATCTTCTCGAATACCCTCCACATCAGAAAATTCATGGTTTACGTTTGAGATTTTAACCCCAACAATTTTTGATCCTGGTAAATTTGATAATAATGTACGTCGAACCATATTACCGAGTGTTATACCTTCTGCATGGTCTAAGGAAGTAAAAACAAAATGTCCATAGAACTCTGTTGGGTTTGAAAGGCTTAATTCACGGCATATGCATTTTTTAGGCATAATCTTTCAAAGAATTCATTATATAAAAATTATCTTAACCATTTTGAAAAATTATTAACAGTAAAAATTAATTTTTTAAATTCTTCTACGCTTAGGTGGACGACAACCATTATGTGGTATAGCTGTAATATCTTCTATAGATAAAACTCTAATTCCCTTTTGATGTACAGCTCGAATACAAGGTTCGCGTCCGGGACCAGATCCCTTCAAAATAACATTTACTTTTTTTACATTATAATCATCGTAAGCTTTTAAAATTGCTTGTTCTGCTGCTTTTTGTGAAGCAAAAGGTGTCCCTTTTCGTGAGCCTTTAAAATTTACTGTACCAGCTGACGCCCAAGAAATAGTATCACCATTTGCATCACTTATCGTTACGATTGTATTATTAAAGGTCGCATGAACATGCATAGTACCTGTAAAACCTTTTAGATTTTTTGGTTTTTTCTTTTTTTTTTTCATTTCTAAATTTTCTATTTTTTTTAGAACAGGTTATTATTTCTTTTTCATTGTAACAGATTTTATTGCTTTTCTTTTTGTTCTTGAATTTGTGCGTGTTCGTTGTCCTCGAACAGGTAACCCAGCACGGTGACGACGACCTTTAATACACCCATTTTCCATTAATCGTTTTAAGTTTAATTGATTCAAGCGTACTAAGTCAGATTCTAGTTGATAATCTTTTTCAACAACTTTACGAAGATTACTAATATCATCATCAGATAAATCTTTTACTCGAAGACCTTTTGCTTCTATATAACTCAAGCCACATTTTTCCAAAATGTTCTCCGCACGTGAAACTCCAATACCATAAATAGATGTTAAAGCATATTTAACTTTTTTTTCTTTTGCTAAGTCAACACCTCTCAATCTAACCATAAATAATCTCCTTTCTAAATTTAACCTTGTCTTTGTTTATGCTTTAAATTGATGCAAATAATTTGTACTCGCCCATGGCGTCGAATTATTCGACACTTGGCACACATTTTTTTAACTGATGGTCGAACTTTCATAATAATTACTTTTTTTTAATTTTCTTTATTTAGTTTTATAAAACATCTTCAGCCTTTAATAAACTCTGAACCTTTCTAAATGTATCAATTAAAACATTAACTAAAATAAGTTGAGAGGTCAACCCAAAACCTCGTAAATTTAAATTATTTATTGGTAAAATATATTCGGACCCATTTAACAAAATTAAAATGAAAATTAAAAAGGTAGCGTTTATCTTTGTTAATTGTTTAATCGTAGTTGCTAAATAATTACGTGTTGCAATCCCTGGATTTATTCCTTTAATTGAAACAGAATTTTTCCGAAACTCTTCAGCAATATCCTTTGGATCTAATAATATTTTCGAATAGAAAGTAGTAAAAAAAAAAACGAGCAAACCAAAGCCTAACCAATAAAAAAATTTTCCAAATAGTAAAATTGAATTTTCAGATATCGATAAAACTGAGAAAAATTTATTATTACTCAATTCAAGATAAAGAAATCGACTAAATGAAGAGAGAATTACCATAATGGATGAAGTAAAAACTAACGGCATAACCCCTGCTTGGTTTACTCTTAAGGGTAAATAACTATTATTCCACAAAGAAGTTTTACTAACCTTTCGTAATAATTGACTCGCGGAAATTAATGGTATTTTAACCATAGCCTCATTAATATAGATACATCCAATTGTTGTGAATAAGAATAAACTTCCAATAAAACTAGTAATCACAATATTTTGGTTTACTAAATTTAACCCTAATGACTTTAGTTGATCTGGGAAATTTGAAACAATATTAAAACAAATAAGTATTGAAGACCCATTCCCAATACCTTCTTTTGTTATTAGCTCACTAAACCATAAGATTATCATTGATCCAGCAATTAAAAATGAACTTATTTGTACTATAACTAATAAATTCCAATCAAATATTAATTCTCGAAAGCTAAATGTTGTAAAAATACTTTCAAGAACCGCACAAAAAAATGTTAGGTATCTTGTATAGTCAGTAAGTTTACGTCTTCCAAACTCCCCTTCCTCTTTTTGTAATTTTAAAAGAGTAGGGCTTACTGTTGTTAAAAGTTGTATAATTATTGACGCATTTATATTCGGTAAAATTCCAAGACTAAAAATACTAATTGATGAGGTACCACCACCCGAAAAAGTATTTAATATTGTTGTTACTGCTGTTGCTGAATTTTTAGAACTCAAGATCGGCGAAGAAATAGTTTTTAGATCTATATATGGTAGTGGAATAAAACTCCCAATTCGAACTAAAGTAAGTAAGCTTAAGGTTAATAAAAAACGCTGACGGAATGAAGTTGGACTTTTAAGTTTTCCTTGTAAAGTCATACAAAAGATTTATTATTAAGACTTAAAAAAGTTTTTCATATCTAAAATCATTTTCCTAATAGATGCTCAACTGAAATTTGACGTTTTTTAATGACTTCTGCCTTTGTATTTAAATTTCGTAAACCATTGATAGTAGCTCTAGCATTGTTTAATGCATTATTTGAACCTAATTGCTTAGATAAAATATTTTTAATACCGGCTAATTCTAATACACTTCGAACAGAACCTCCAGCAATAACCCCTGTGCCAGGAACAGCTGGTCTGATAAAAACTTTTGAGCCTCCAGCCGCTCCTAAAATAGAGTGGGAAATAGTTTGACCACTCTCTACTGTAATCGTTATTACATTTTTTTTAGCATTTGTTTCTGCCTTCTTTATGGCATTACTAACTTCAACAGCTTTTCCCATTCCAACACCCACTTTATTTTTTTTATCCCCAATAACAACAGTCGCTCGGAAACTTATTTTTTTACCACCTTTCACTACTTTCGAAACCCGAGAAACTTTTACAACCCGTTTTTCCCATGGTCTATAAGGCTTAGTAGCTGATACCATAAAACTATATAATAATAATATAAGAATACTAATCTTCAAAATACTTTAAAATTTAACGCCAACAAATCGAGCTCCTTCAGCAAGTTCTTTTATTCGTCCATGATAAGGACGTTTTCCTCGATCAAATATAATTTCTTGAATATCTTTTTCTAATAATTTTGTTCCAATAATCTCACCTACCATCTTAGAAGCAATTTTATTTGCTGTTTTTTGACACTTTATTTTTATTTGAACATCTAATGTTGAACAACTCAACATTGTTTTTGAACAAGAGTCATCAATAACTTGTGCATAAATATGATTATTTGATCTATAGACTGCTAAACGTGGCTTACTTCCGGTCCCTTTAATTATTTTTTTATCTCGTTTTCCCATAGATATTATTTACCTGATTTACCTACTTTACGCTTAATAATTTCACCTTTAAATAAGATTCCTTTACCTTTATATGGTTCTGGTGGACGTTTGCTCTTTATTGTTGCTGCAAATTGACCAACGAGCTCTTTATCAAAACCTCTTATAATTATAATGCCATTTTTTTCGAGAACAACTTCAATCCCGTCGGGTATTAAAAGTAGAACAGGGTGGCTAAACCCTAAATTTAAAACTAAATCTTTATTTACAATTTGCGCACGATATCCAACCCCTTCAAGCATTAAAGTTTTATCAAATTTTTTTGAAACTCCAATTATCATATTATTAATCAGGGTTCTGGATAAACCATATAATTGATTTGTAAATCGACTATTATCTCTTTTTTTTAATGTAAGAAAATTATTCGCTAATTGAATCGAGATTGTGCTTGAAATTTCACGAACAAGCTTCCCATGAGGGCCAGTAATATTAATAATTTGTTCCTTTACTTCTACTTCAACATTTTCTGGTATTGCTATTGGCAATTTTCCTATTCTTGACATATAGATTTCACCTTATATCACCAAATATAACATAAAACTTCTCCGCCGACTCCCAATTTTTTTGCTTTATTATTTGTCAAAATTCCTTTTGAAGTCGATAATATTGCGATTCCTAAATTATTTATAACTATTGGCAAATTATTCTTATTTACATAAATTCTTAAACCAGGTTTACTTACTCTTTTTAAACCTGTTATAATTGGCTGTCTCTTTTGATTATAATATTTTAATGATAATAATAAATATGACTTTTTTGAAAGCTCTATTTCTTCGTAATCTGCAATATACCCTTCTTCTTTTAAAATTTGGGTAACCGAAATTGTTAAATTAGTTTTAATAACTTGAACAAGTCTATGACGGACTAGATTAGCATTTCGAATTCGTGTTAACATATCAGCAATTATATCCGTTGTCATTCTTGATTTAACCCTCTATTATTTATTCTATTAATGGATATCTATTCTATTAATGGAAAACCAAATTCTTTTAAAAGCGCAATTCCCTCTGCCTGTGTTTTTGCTGTTGTAACAATCGATATATTTAATCCTCTAATTTGATCCACGTTTTCGTAACTAATTTCTGGAAATACCAATTGTTCTTGTAAGCCGAAATGATAATTACCATTTCGATCAAAATTTTTTGTGCTTAACCCTCGAAAATCTCGAATTCTTGGTAAAACGAGGTGAATTAATTTCTCTAAAAACGTATACATTTTAGTTTGACGAAGAGTCACAGTAATCCCTAAAGTCATATGCTCACGGACTTTAAATCCTGCAATAGATTTTTTTGCTTTAGTTAAAACCGGTTGTTGTCCAGTAATCAAACGAATTTCATCAACTGATTTTTGTAATAACTTATTATTTTGACCTTCCAATCCTAAACCTCGATTTATTTGGATTTTTACGAGTTTAGGTACTTGATGAATATTACGATAATTAAATTGTTCTTGTAATTGTGGTTGAATGGACTTTTTATAAAGATTCTTTAAGTTTTGTAATTGAATCTCACTATGATTTCGCATTACAGATTACTCCTTATATTTTGATACATTTGAACTATGGATAGGGAATTCTATCCGTTTAATTTCACCAACTTGCCCTGGTCTAGTACTTTTGCTATGCTTGAATCTAATATTGATACCTTCAACAATAACTTTACTTTTTGCACGTATAATTTTCTTAATTAAACCTATTTTCCCCTTTTCTTGACCAGAAATAACTTTTACCTTTTCTCCAAGCTTAATATGAAAATTTTGTTGGGTTGAACTCTTACGCTTATTTATCATTTAAATCACCTCAGGAGCTAACGAAACAATTTTAGTAAAATCTTTATCCCTAATTTCTCTTGCTATAGGACCAAATATTCTTGTGCCTTTTGGATTTTTATCATTATTAATTATAACAGCAGCATTATCATCAAAACGTATATTTGTTCCATCTTTTCGTGAAACAGTTTTTTTTGTCCGAATAACTACAGCTTTTACAATTTCAGATCGTTTAGTTGCCATATTCGGGAGTGCTTCTTTCACAACACCAATGATAATATCACCTAATGTAGCATATTGACGTCTGCCACCTAAAACCCTAATACACATAATTTTTTTCGCACCCGTATTATCAGCTACCGTTAAAAAAGTTTGAGCTTGTATCATAAATTACATAATTACTTGTTTAATTCTTCAGGGAATATATTATTTTCAATTAATTCAGCTTTATTTAATATTTCTCGTACAACCCAACGCTTTTTTTTACTTAAAGGGCGACTCGCTTCTACTAAAACTTCATCACCTATATTACAATTATTTAATTCATCATGAGCTAAGTAGCGTTTTGTTTTAACAATTATCTTGGAATAAATTTTATGTTTATATCTATATTCTATGGCTACAACAACACTTTTTTGCATTTTATTGCTTATAATAATTCCAACTCTTTGTTGTTTTTTCATATATATACAAGATTATTTTCTTTCTTTTCTAATTCTTTTTTTAATAAAAAAAGTTGGGCTAATCGATGTTTTTTATGTTTAAATTCATGCGGTTTAAATGTTTCTTTTGTTGCTTGACAAAAGCGTAGTTTAAAAAGTTGTTTTTTCAAAGATAAAATCTCATTCTCTAATTCTTGCAAATTTAAATCTTTAACATCTTCTATTTTTGGAAAAACCATAATTTAACTAATCTATTTTTTGTTTTGTAATAAATTTTGTTTTAATTGGTAACTTATAAGAAGCTATTTTCATGGCTTCTTTAGCAAGAGTAGGGTTTACTCCACTTAATTCAAATAATATTGTGCCAGGTTTAACTTTAGCTACCCAATAATCTAAAGCTCCTTTTCCTGAACCCATTCTAGACTCAGCAGCTCGGGCTGTGATAGGTTTGTCGGGGAAAACTGTAATCCAAAGCTTACCACCACGTTTAGTATATCTTGTGATTGTTCTTCTCGTTGCTTCAATTTGTCGTGATGTTAACCAAGTTGGTTCTAAAGCTTGAATAGCATAATCACCAAAGTTAATAGTATTACCGCTAGAAGCTTTTCCCTTTAATCGTCCACGTTGTTGTTTCTTAAATTTTGTTTTCTTAGGACTCAACATTTTATCAATTACTTACTATTTTAAGATAAATTTTTAGTTAAAATTTCTGTTTTAAAAATCCATATTTTAATTCCAAGAATCCCATAACTTGTTTGCGCCGTTTTATAACAATAATCAATATCTGCTCGTAAAGTTTGGAGAGGTACTCGTCCTTCACGAACCCATTCGGTCCTTGCAATTTCGGCGCCATTTAAGCGCCCTGCAATTTGAATCTTAATACCATTAAGTTCATTTTCTATTCTATAACGCTCAAGGATTTTTCGTATACATTTTCTAAAAGATATACGTTTTTGAAGATTAAATATTAAGACATCAACTAATAATGTTGCTTCTGTATATGGTTTTGTTATTTTAATTATATTGATTAAAATTGTTTTAGGTTCAACTAAGGAGCTAATTTTTTTATCTAGTTTACGCAACCTTGAACCAGATTCACCAACAATTTGTTCTGGAGCAACTGATTTAATTTCAATATAAATTTTTTTTTTCCTCTCGCTACGTTTAATAATAATATTAGTTACCCCAGACGAGGTTGAATTATTTGTTAGGATTAATTTAAAAATTAACTTTCTTATTTCATAATCCTCTTTAAGATTAAGGGTATAACAATTTGGTGAGCTATACCAAAAGGATTGATCTGGATTTAAAATTCCTAAACGGAAACCTAAAGGATGTGTTTTATGTCCCATACTATTATTAATGTAAATAACCTATATTATTTGTTCTAAAATTACGGTAATATGACAAGTAGGCTTTCGGATTTGAAAGCCTCTTCCTTGGGCGCGTGGTCGAAATCTTTTTAAAACTGGACCTTGATCTGCAAAAATTGCTTTAATTTTTAAATTTTCTTTGTTTAAGCCATTATTTTTTTCAGCATTTGATGCAGCAGAATTTAAAACTTGCCAAACAGGCCCACAAGCCTTATAGGGTAAAAATTTTAATAACGTTAAAGCTTCTAAGTAAGAACGACCACGAATTTGGTCCAAAACTTTACGTACTTTAGTTGATGAAATTCGAATATATTTATTAATAGCTTTTACCATTGTTGAAAAGGGTTACCCTTAATAAGATTAAAAAATAAGTAAAAAGATTTTAATTTAATTTTTTGATTTTTTTAGTCGACGATCGCTACTTTTTATGTGGGAGCGGAAATTATGGGTAGGAATAAATTCACCTAATTTATGTCCAATAATTTGCTCTGAAATAAAAAGGGGGAAATGCTTTTTACCATTATAAATAGCGATAGTATGGCCTATCATAGCAGGAATAATGGTAGATGATCTTGACCAAGTTTTAACAACAACTTTTTTCTTCGTTTTATTTAATTCGTCAATTTTTTGTAACAAATGATAAGCAACAAAAGGACCTTTTCGATAAGATCGTGCCATAACTTTATTTTCTAATAAAAAAATATTTATTCTTATTTTCGTGAACGTACTATAAAAATATCACTGTAACGTTCTTTTTTTCTTGTTTTAACACCAAGAGCTGGTTTACCCCAAGGGGTATAAGCTTTTGGTCGACCTATAGTTGCTCGACCTTCTCCTCCACCATGCGGATGATCACATGGATTCATAACGGAACCTCGCACAGTTGGGCGAACACCAAGCCAACGTTTACGCCCAGCTTTTCCCAATCTAATGTTGTTATTATCACGATTACTTACAATACCAATAGTAGCATAACAAGTTCTATGCACAAGCCTAATTTCTTTGGAAGGAAGACGTAAAGTGACATAATCATTTTCTTTTGCCAATATTCGAGCAAAAGTACCTGCAGCGCGAACAATTTGTCCTCCTTTATTGTATGACAACTCTATATTATGGACTGAAGTACCTAATGGTATTTTGTCTAAAGGTAGAGCATTTCCAATCTCTAGTGGAGCAGTCGGACCTGACATTATTCGACTACCAATTCTAACTTCTTCGGGACAAATAATATAACTTTTCTGCCCGTCCCTATAATTAATTAAAGCAATTCGAGCATTACGGTTTGGGTCATATTCAATTGATGCCACAAAACCAACAATATTATGCTTTCTTCGTTTAAAATCAATCAGCCGATATAACTTTTTATGACCCCCTCCATGATGTCGACTTGTAATGAGTCCTTGATTGTTTCGACCTTTTTTCCTATGATTTTTTTTAGTTAACTTTTTTTCTGATGAAGGTTTAGTAATTTCTTTAAAGGAAGAAAAAATAGTATTTCTTGTCCCAGGAGTATAAACTTTACAAAAACGAATAGCCATAAGTTGTCCTTTTTCTGGTTATTTTTTAATAAATTAGATTAAACAATAATTGAATCACTTGAAAAAAAGTCAATAGTATTTTCTTTTGCTAACTTTACAACAACTTTTTTATAACGGGGACGAATTCCTCGTAATTGACCAACACGTCGAGTTTTTTTGGGAAGGTTACAAGTATTGATTTTAATAATTTTTACACTGAATAAAAATTCAATTGCTTTTTTAATCGTAGGTTTATCTAATTTCGGATCTACTAAAAATGTATATTGATTTTTCTCAAAAAGTTGAGAGGTTTTAAGAGTAGTCAGTGGTTGTTTAATTAAGTCAAGGCTTGTACTAAAGTTGATTTTAGCCATTATAAGTTTCCTGGATTAATTTTAAACTATCTTTAGTTATAAATAATTGTTTTGAATAAATAACTTCTTTTATATTTAACCTATTTGCTGGTAATACTTTAATTGTTTTTATATTTTTTGTAATTTTCTGTAAAGCCTTAATTTCTGAGTCTATGATAATTAAGGTTTTCTGATTAAACTTAATCCCAAATTTTGCAAAATTTTGTATAAAAGTATTAGTCTTATTATCTTGATAAGCACTTCCAATATCTTCTAAAATAGTAATATCTTTATGCTTTTGGACTAATAAACTCCTTAAAGCAAGACGCCACTCTTTTCGATTAATTTTATTTAAATACACTTTTGATTTTGGACCAAATGAGACCCCACCTCCTCTCCACAAAGGTGAGCGATTAGAACCAGCTCGTGCTCGTCCAGTACCTTTTTGACGCCAAGGCTTTCTTCCTCCTCCACGTACTTCTGCTCGTGTTAATGTATTTGCACTTCCATGTCTCTGATTATATCGCTGTGTAATATATGCCCGATGAATTACATAATTTATTTTTGTACCTAAATTTTTCGTTTTTAAACTAAATTCAACAGGCTCTCCAATTTCTTTAGTTTTGAAGGAGTTAACTGGAAAAGTTAAAAGAACTGATGAAGTCTGTTGCTCTGGAAAATTCATTTTTTTTGTTTTTGTACTTAATAAATCTGATTGAAATATCATAAATTCTAAAATAAAATTGGATCAATAATTCAAGTACTATTTTATACAATTTGGTATAGTTATAACAAAAACTACAAAATTAAGATAAGGTTACTTTTAATAAGTTCCCGGGCTTACCTGGGACATTACCTTTTAAGACTAGAAGGTTCTCGTTTAAATTAATCCCCAAAATTTCTAATTTCGAAATTGTAATTTGCTTATTTCCTAATTGTCCTGACATTAGTTTACCAGGAAATACTCGGCCAGGTGTCGTTCCTGGACCGATGGAGCCAGGAGCTCTATGATTTTTTGATCCATGGGTCATAGGGCCACGTTTAAATTTATGTCTTTTTTGATTACCACTATAACCTTTCCCTACAGATTTACCTGTAACGTTTACTAGTTGACCCATTTTAAAAATATCAACAGTTATTTCTTGACCTAAAAGGTAATCTTGAATCTCTAAATTTTTATATTCACATAAATGGGAAAAAGCAGGTAACCCAGATTTTTGGAAATGGCATAATTGTGATTTTTTTATATTCTTTGGCTTAACTTTTGAATAGCCAATTTGTACTGCGTTATAACCATCAGTTTTAAGATTCTTGATTTGCGTAATTAAACAAGGGCCAACACGAATTACAGTGACAGGCAAAGCTGAACCTTCTTCATTGAAGATCTGCGTCATTCCGAGTTTATTTCCAAATAATCCAATAGACACAAGTCTTAATACTCCAATTAAAATATAGATAAGATTAATATTAATTAAATATTAATTAGAACTAATCAACATAAAAAAGTTTTTTATTCTTTAGACTCTGTAATCTCACTTATAAAAAGTCGAGTCAATTTTTGTCTATGGCCAAATTTTTTGCGGTATTTTTTTTTTGGTTTCATTTTAAAAACTAAAATTTTGGGACCTAAAAAATGTTTACTAATAATACCTTTAATAAAGATATTTGTTATATATGGTTGCCCTACAAATGTTGTTGTTTTTTTTATTCGTTTGATTAACGATGTAGAAGGAACTTCTACATCTTTAACAATTGTTTTTTTTACGAATAGTATTCGTTTTAAAATAATAGTACTACCAATATGCAGTAATAGACGATTAAACTCAACAAATTTTTTTGGTTCAATCCAAAATTGACGGCCACTAGCTTCAATAATTGCGTACTCCATTAAAGTGTAGTAAGTCTAAGAGTAAAATAGATATTTCAAATTTCTTGTTAACAAAATAATTGACTTAAAAATCTTGGCATAAGCTATCTTTCCAAAGAGCCCCCTCTTTAGTATTGTCGCTGTTATAATGTTTCACTTTTGAGTTCGAGATGGATCAATGTGGTTCCACTATACTTTAAACACCAAGATAAAAATTTCTAAAGCTAAGAAAAAGGTCAAGTCCTCGATCTATTAGTACATCTCAGCTGAATATATTACTATACTTTTACTTAATGCCTATTTATCTTAATAATATTAATTTATTAAGCTCACTTATTACTCTATATTAGAACTAAAATTTATTTATTAGTCTTTAGTCAATAGAGAAAAGTAATATAACGGTTCGTCTTACCGTGATCTTCCTTGTTAATACAATGAGAGTACTCATCTTGAGGTGGGCTTCCCACTTAGATGCTTTCAGCGGTTATCCTTTCCATACGTAGCTACCCAGCGTTTACTATTGGAATAATAACTGGTACACCAGCGGTATGTTCTTCTCGGTCCTCTCGTACTAAAAAAGAATCCTCTCAATACTCTAACGCCTACACCGGATATGGACCGAACTGTCTCACGACGTTCTGAACCCAGCTCACGTACCGCTTTCATGGGCGAACAGCCCAACCCTTGGGACGTACTACCGCCCCAGGATGCGATGAGCCGACATCGAGGTGCCAAACCTCCCCGTCGATGTGAACTCTTGGGGGAGATCAGCCTGTTATCCCTAGAGTAACTTTTATCCGTTGAGTGACGACTTTTCCACTCAATATCGCCAGATCACTAAGACCGACTTTCGTCTCTGTTCGACCTGTAAGTCTCACAGTCAAGCTTTCTTATGCCTTTACACTCTTCGATCGATTTCTGACCGATCTGAGAAAACCTTTGTACGCCTCCGTTACCTTTTAGGAGGCGACCGCCCCAGTCAAACTGCCCGCCTGAAACTGTCCCCTGACTGGCTAACAGTACAAAGTTAGAATTTTAGTTTTACTAGAGTGGTATCTCACGGATGACTCAGTTTATCCCGAAAGATAAACATCTTAGTCTCCCACCTATGCTGCGCAAATAAAACCCAAAGTCAATTTCAAGTTACAGTAAAGCTTCATAGGGTCTTTCTGTCCTGGTGCAGGTAGTCCGCATCTTCACAGACAGGTCTATTTCGCCGAGTCTCTCTCTGAGACAGTGTCCAAATCGTTACGCCTTTCGTGCGGGTCGGAACTTACCCGACAAGGAATTTCGCTACCTTAGGACCGTTATAGTTACGGCCGCCGTTCACCGGGGCTTCAGTTATTAGCGTTGTCTGAGACTAACCAACTTCTTTAACCTTCCGGCACTGGGCAGGCGTCAGCCCCCATACGTTGTTTTACAACTTAGCGGAGACCTGTGTTTTTGGTAAACAGTCGCTTGGACCTTGTTATTGCAACCTATTAGGTACCCCTTCTCCCGAAGTTACGGGGTTATTTTGCCGAGTTCCTTAGAGAGAGTTATCTCGCGCCCTTTGGTATACTCTACCTACCTACCTGTGTCGGTTTAGGGTACAGGTATTTATTAACTAGATAAT